AAGCTTTTTCTATTGATTGATTTATATATAATAGAGGCTCTGGCGCTCATTAACTCTTATCTTACGAAGCAACAAGAAAGAAGGAATCAATCTATTTTGGGGGTAATCCAATATCATATGGATAATTTAAACGGATGAGATATTCTGCAAATCATTTCTACATTTCTTATAGTAAACAAATAAAAATTTATTGTATATAAAATAGAAAAAAAAGATAAAATAAAAAATAAGCATTTAGGTATGCGTAAAAATAGATTCTAATCCGCGCCGCTTTTCAACCAAACAAGTAAATTTTTAGTAATATTGAAAAATAAATAATATAAATTAAAAGTGGAAGTTAATTGAATAATAGAAGAAGAAGCTCCATTTACTCAATGAATGACTCCCCTCTAAAACTTTTTGTTTGTCTACTATCTAAAACTTTTTGTTTGTCTACTACTTCTTATTTCTTATGTTTTTATTTATTTAAAATAATGAATGTATGAATCTAAACAAAAGATTTCCGATATATCCGGAAAAGAAGAAATATTAATCTTTGGTGAACAAGAGAAAAAGCATTATTATTTCGATACAAGACGACACAAGAAAAAGGAGTTCCACCTTTTCTTGTGTCGAATAGAAGATTAGGAAGACTTATAATCCTTCCTAGAGGTACCTATTCCTTTCATTTCATTTATCCAGTCCTTGTCTTGTATCTTCTTCCTTTGTTTTTGTATACCTATTGGCTAGTGCCTAGTACTAAAAATGGAATACAAGTAATGAATTCCATAGATCTCGCAAAAATACTATAAAACAAAAAACAAAGCAAAGTAGGTTTAAGGAAGTTTACAGAAATACATATTTCATTTTTTTGATCAACAAGAATTCGGCGCTTTTTATCAACTTGATGGTAAGGAATTTCTGGATCTAGAAATTCATTTCATATAATTGAACCTTTTCAAACTGTTTCTTTTTAAGAACCAAAAAAATTTGTGCCAAAATAACAGATGCCAAGAAGAACAAAAGGCCTTGAACGCGTAATGGATCTTGAAGCACTATTTCTGCATCTCCCTGACCAAACCCCCCTACATTAGGATTGCTTGTTAATGGTTGATCAAGCTTGATAGATTCACCCTCTGAAACAAGAAGTTCTGGCCCTGGAGGTATAATATCAACCGCTTGGTGACCATCCGATGCATCAACTATGGTTATTTCATATCCCCCCTTTTCTTTACGTACTATTTTGCTTACTATACCCGCGGATGTAGCATTATAGACTGTATTGTTACTCTTGCTCCCATCAGGATAAATCTGACCCCTTCCCCTGTTCCCACCTACATATATAGGATATTTTAAGAAGTTAACGTCTTTCTTTGTAGCAGGGTCGGGGGAAAGAATGGGAAAGACGATTTCACTATATTTTTGACCTGGAACAGGACCTATCACAAGAATATTTCTTTTATTAGGACGATAACTCAGAAAAGACAGATTTCCTATCTTTTCTTTCACCTCGGGAGAAATACGATCGGTGGGGGCTAATTCGAATCCCTCGGGTAAAATAAGAACAGCCCCCACGTTCAAAGCCCCTTTTTTACCATTAGCAAGGACTTGTTTCACTTGCATATCATAAGGAATTCGAACAACTGCTTCAAATACAGTATCAGGAAGTACAGCTTGCGGAACTTCAATATCCACAGGCTTATTAGCTAAATGGCAATTGGCGCATACAATTCGCCCGGTTGCTTCTCGTGGATTTTCATAACTTTTCTGCGCAAAAATGGGATACGCATTTGAAATAGATGCTCGAGTTATTACATATATCATGATCGATACAGAAATAAATTGAGTCATCTGTTCCTTTACCCAAGAAGAAGTATTTCTATTTTGCATGATCCAATCATTGATCCCGGAATTTCTACAATAAATTAGATAGGTATCTAGTATAGTTCCCTATCCACGAGTCTGCCATTGTACTGAAAAAATTCGACGAAAACAGGACGAAGGCCTTGAAAAGTATAAAGAATGAAAAAAAAAAAATGCCCTTTTTACGTGAAAAAACTTTTTGATTGATATCAGGAAATCAAATAAGTTTATCATTCATTCATTGAATGATAAATGACTACAAGCGAAGGAGATACGCGATTTAAAAAACGGAAGATCCAATATTTCACAATTGTATCTAGAATAACTGGAAAAGTGGAAACAAGACCAGATATAATTTGCTCATTATGAGCCAATCCAAAATCATTGTAGATCGAACCAATCATTAGTTCCCAACCATGGGTTGAGTGAAATCCAATCCATAAATCAGTAACTAAAAGAATAGAAAAAGCTTTTATTGTGTCACTTAAGTTATAGAAGAATTCCTGAATCCAAGAATTCAGAATAACAAGTTCTTCATTACCCAGAATAAAATAACCACTTAGAATAGTAAAACAGATTATATTTGTCGACAAATGCAAAATGATATGGAGATGATATTCATTATGTGTTTTGACCAATTGTATCGTTTCTTTGTGTATTCCTATACGAAGCTTTTTTATATGTGTCTCTGGGTATTCTTTTATCATTTCATCCAACAAGAATAGTTCTTCTAATTCTAGGAATTTTTCTAAAACATTTTTCTCTTGAATATCATTCAAAAAATTTTCGGATTGCCTAGTATTCCACCAATGAATAATCCAAGGTTCCAGACTTTTTTGAAATGAGAGAGAGATCCACCAGGGCAAAAATATTATAGATGCAAGATACGCGAGGGAAGCCAATGCTTTCTTTTTTTTCATTTTTTTTTCTGTGAATTGTTAATGAGCTGCTTCATTTGTCAACTTTATCTGATCTTATATTTCTCTAAAGCACGAGTTCTATAACAAGGTATCGAACCTATGGATCTATTCCCAGTTTTTTGTAAAAATGTAGTCCTCAGATCTAGAAAAAAGAATATAGAAATAGAATTAAGGATCCCGTTTCGAATGAAATATATATATTTATAATAGAATAAGTAAATTCTAAGTAAATGGGATTTCCGAATATCTCAATTGGATAAATCCGAACGAATTTGTTCCTTTTGATAAAAATTCAAAAAACTTCAATTGGTACGCGCAGGAAATAGGCCAATTCGGCAGCTTTTTGTTCAATTTCTCGTGGAGTCAAATTCTCATCAGTACGAGTCAAGGGGATGGTTCCTTGGCCTCTGATTTCCATATAAAGAATACGACGAGGAAAAAGACCCTCTTTAACCTCCATTCTGATTGATTGGATATCTTTCATAAAGAAGCGAAGGAAAATGCGACGATTTATTCCGGGGAATCCCCAACGAAAAATACACATTATTCCTTCTTTTCTATCGAATCGATCATAACCACTACCTACATTCCACGATATTGTGCACCACAAATAGGAACTAATGAATAAACCCGCGATCCCATAGAACGACATCACGATCCCTTGTGGAAAAAAAATAATTTGTTGAGAAGGAAATCCAGGTATCAGATTCCTACCAAGATAACTAGAAATTCCAACCACTAAGAATCCTAGTGAACCTAAAAAAAGAATAAAGGCCCAGAAAAAATTACTTGCTTTTCGAGACCCTGTTATAAGTTCTATCCATATATGTTCTGATCGCCAGTTCATACTATACTAGATCCGATTGCATTCGATTGGAATTCAGAAAAAAAAATTGACTTTACTTTTCTTGATGCCCAAGTAACTTTCATTAACTAAAACTATTCTGATATGAACCCTTAGGAGTAATTGGTTAGATACATTGACTTTCTATTATAAAAATATTTGCCGATCGTTTTTATAACCCGTATATACATGGATTTATACGGATATCATGTATCCGCATGCATAACAGTTCTTTCATTTGTATTCGGAAAAAAGGCACATATCATACCGCATTACACTAAACAAATATATACCAAAAAAAATATCTGGTTGGCCCCATCAGGTCTAGACAATCTTATTTTTTTGTACATGAAGAAATAAAGAAGCCATTGCAATCGCCGGAAATACTAGGCCTACTAAAGGGACAAAAAAAGAAGGTAAGTAAAGATCTGTCATAGAACGGGTACCTCAATTTAATATTTGTATCTATTAATTTCATATTAATATCTATTATAAATATAAAGATATCATAAGTATATCTATTATATTATAATTATAATTATAAATAATATAAGATTAAGATTATTAAGTACTTAATAAGTGCAAGGAATGAGAACTAAATGAAAATTTAGTGTACCTATTCATCTTTCTACACGAATATGTATGACAACCCACTTTAAGTTTAAGAAATTTTCTGAATTCTCCCGTCCTTAATACTCTTTCTATCTTACTAATAAAATAAAGAGTTTTTTTTTTTTTTTTAAGATAAAGAGTTTATTATAAGTTCGCTACTCTAACTAAACTAATTCAACCCAACAAAAAGGGATTAGATTTCTAATAAAAAATGGAAGTTCTTGGTAGGCAAGGCATAGAAATCACTTCTATTTTTTCTAGATTTTAATATTTTCGTTTTATTTCTATATTATATATATCTATTTTTCAAAGGAAAAAAACCGTGTAGCTGAAATAACTCACTCAGAACGCCTTTTAAAAGATTACGCGGTATGATTGGGTCGAATAAGCCCTTATGGAATAAATACTCAGCTGCTTGTGAACCGTCGGGTACTGTTTTATTCAATGTTTGTTCAATTACTCTTTTACCTGCGAAAGCAATGTACGCGTTAGGTTCAGCAATAATGACATCTCCCAACATACCAAAACTGGCCGTTACTCCACCAGTTGTAGGGGATGTAAGGATTGATACATAGAATAACTTTTTATTTGATTGATAATTATATGAAGCAGAAGATATTTTAGCCATTTGCATCAAGCTCAAACTTCCTTCTTGCATACGTGCTCCTCCGGAAGCACACACAATAATAACAGGTAGAGATCGATTAGTAGCATACTCGATCAAACGAGTGATTTTCTCGCCTACTACAGATCCCATACTACCCCCCAAAAACTGAAAATCCATAACCCCAATTGCTATGGGAATACCATTTAATTGACCTATGCCTGTTTGAACAGCTTCAGTTAAACCTGTTCTTTGTTGATAAGAATCAATACGATCTTTATAAGGTTCCTCCTCTGAATGAAATTCAATGGGGTCCATGGAGACCATATCTTCGTCCATAGGATCCCAAGTGCCCGGGTCAATCAAAAGTTCGATTCTATCTGAACTGCTCATTTTCAAATGATATCCACACTGCTCACAAATATTCATTTTTGATCTAAAAAATTTTTTATAATTTAATCCATAACAATTTTCGCACTGAACCCATAAATTTTTGTATTTTTTATTTATATCAAAATCATTAGATCTTCCTCTTATATTGAAATCGCGGCTGTTACCATCAGTTCGTATACTAGAATTTCCATTTTCACTATTGCTTACGCCTTCACTACAAATGAAACTAGAAATGTAACTGTTACTGTAATTTTCGGTATCACCTAAAATGTAACTATGAATACTGATTTCAAAACGAAGATAACTATCAATACAACTATTAATGTGATTACTCCAACCAGATTTAGTATCATACATGTAATGATAATAGTCGTGATTGTTACTCTTAGACCTACTATTCAAATAACTGGAAAAAAAAGTTTCGAATTCGCTCACAAAAAAACTATTATTGTCAATCTCAAAAATATGATTTTCAATGTCAAAATATACAGAATAACTATCACCATTGCTGTCCCTAACCAAAAAAGTGTTATCAGAGATCAAACTCCAAATATTCCTTATATCAATATCATTGAAACTATACCTATTACTATCACTCCACCTAGAAATGTTTTTTTCCGTATCTTTTTCTTCACTTCCACCGGGATGCCAAACACCAGGAATAATACCCATTTGAAGAAACGGATATATCATTGATTTAGTTAGCTCACACTTATGTTTTAACTTCCCCTTAAACAACATCGAATTTAACCACCATTTTTTCATAGAGTTTTCCTGCTCCTCATTCTATTTAATGAAAATAGAATAGATGAATAGTCATTCGATGAATAATCATTTTACTATTTTATTTCCTATTAGAATTAAGCATATAATCTAATCATTAGAATTGTTAACTAACAACGAGTGAGTATTGAAATAAATAATTCTCTTTTGGCGAAATCCGAGGTATCACTTATATAAATATATATTATGATAGAATCTTTTGGTCAATTTTAAATATAAAGAGACAAGTTTCTCTCATGTCATGTACAAAAAAAATTATCATCGAAAAGATAAATAGCTGTTTCTTCCTATACTATGAAATAATAAATACTATGAAATAATAAATAAATGAAGAATTTATTCTCGTAGAATCTAGTATCGTATAATCAAATAAGAAATTTCTATTGCAACATGAAATGAAACAGACAATATAAAGGGTGTGAGTAGGAGGAGTCCCCCTTGGCTTGATCTACGGCCCGAAACTGCGGGATAAAAAACGATCTACACCAACCTCAAGGTCCATAATTAAGGATCCAACAATAAAGAAAAGAACTCTTGCATTTTTTATTCTTCAATTTCATAGTTAATCTTGTATTTAGATCTTGTTTATATAGGTAAGATCTGTACATATGAAAGATCTATACAAATAGATAGTATAGGATACTTATTCTTTATTCGGCCCAATCCTTTTCCTAAAAAAAAGGATTGAGCCGAGTTTAATTGCAATCAATTAGGAGAACAAACAGCAATTGTTGAATTATGTGCGCTGAGTTCTTATATTTTCTGTTTATCTATTTCTGTTTATCTATCTTATCTACTGGTTCGAACTCGAATTTGATCTCTTTCCATACTTCACAAGCAGCCGCAAGTTCGGGACTCCATTTGCAAGCTTCGCGGATAATCTCATTACCTTCACGAGCAAGATCACGTCCTTCATTACGAGCTTGTACACACGCTTCTAAAGCTACTCGATTAGCTACCGCACCAGGTGCATTTCCCCAAGGGTGCCCTAAAGTTCCTCCACCGAACTGTAGGACGGAATCATCTCCAAAGATTTCAGTTAGGGCAGGCATATGCCAAACATGAATACCCCCGGAAGCCACGGGAATAACACCTGGCATAGAAACCCAATCTTGAGTGAAAAAAATACCGCGACTTCGGTCTTTTTCAATAAAATCATCACGTAATAAATCAACAAAACCTAAAGTCATCTCACGTTCCCCTTCCAGTACTACTGTACCAGCGTGAATATGATCTCCACCAGACATACGTAATGCTTTAGCTAGTACACGAAAATGCATACCATGATTTTTCTGTCTATCAATAACTGCATGCATTGCGCGGTGGATGTGAAGAAGTAGACCATTGTCTCGGCAATAATGAGCCAAACTAGTATTTGCAGTGACGGTTATGTAGTCATGCATTATGATAGGAACTCCCAATTCTCTGGCAAATACAGCCCTTTTGATCATTTCTTCACATGTACCCGCAGTTGCATTCAAGTAATGCCCTTTGATTTCACCTGTTTCAGCTTGCGCTTTATAAATAGCTTCAGCACAAAATAAGAAACGGTCTCTCCAACGCATAAAAGGCTGGGAGTTCACATTTTCATCATCCTTGGTAAAATCAAGCCCACCACGTAGACATTCGTAAACTGCTCTACCGTAGTTTTTTGCGGATAATCCCAATTTTGGTTTAATAGTACATCCCAATAGGGGACGTCCATACTTGTTCAATTTATCTCTTTCAACTTGGATGCCATGAGGCGGGCCTTGGAAAGTTTTGGAATAAGCAGGGGGAATTCGCAGATCCTCTAAACGTAGAGCTCGCAGGGCTTTGAAACCAAATACATTACCCACAATGGAAGTAAACATGTTAGTAACAGAACCTTCTTCAAAAAGGTCTAAAGGATAAGCTATATAAGCAATATATTGATTTTCTTCCCCAACAACGGCCTCAATGTGGTAGCATCGTCCTTTGTAACGATCAAGACTGGTAAGTCCATCAGTCCACACAGTTGTCCAGGTACCAGTAGAAGATTCGGCGGCTACCGCAGCCCCTGCTTCTTCAGCGGGAACTCCGGGTTGAGGAGTTACTCGGAATGCTGCTAAGATATCAGTATCTTTGGTTTCGTAATCAGGAGTATAATAAGTCAATCTGTAATCTTTAACACCAGCTTTAAATCCAACACTTGCTTTAGTTTCTGTTTGTGGTGACATAAGTCCCTCCCTACAACTCATGAATTAAGAATTCTTACAACAACAAGGTCTACTCGATATAGATTAGGCGTGAATGAAAACTTTGACAAAAATCTTTCAAAAAATATTCAACTAATATTATCAATGAATTAAGTTTCTTATTAGACCATGCATTTGATTCACCAAATACATCATTATTGTATACTCTTTGATATATATGGCGCAACCCAATCTTTGTTTTTCAAGTTTATAATTGAATTTGGGCACTTTCCATTTTGAATCTAAAAAAAAATACTAAGAAAAATTCCCCCTTGACAGTGATATGTGTTGTATATGTAAATCCTAGATGTGAAAATAGGGATAATTCATCCATGAAAGAGAAGGGGAATAAAACAAAAATAGACACTAACTAAACTATATATAGATATATAGTTAGATATATAGAAAAGAAAATAAGGAACAACAGTCAATGAGATCATAATAATGAATCACGAGTTAGAATTTCATAGATAGTATAGATGGTATTTTGTATAATATAATAATAGAGAAATGAAACACACTTCACTTACTCACAATTCTTATTCATCTACTTGATCTTTTGAAAAAAGAATAGATTGAACTTGAAAATTTACTCATTTAAATTTAATGAGTAAACGATTGAATTTTATTCGGTTGGGTGGTACCAACTAAATCGAGTACTAATTCCCATTTAGTTCGTATTGAATTAATTAATCAAGCTGTAAATTGATTTGGTACTATGTACCATAGTCTCTCAATCAAAAGAATTTCGACATATTTTACTTTACTATATTATGAAAATCAATCCGAATCCTTCTGGTTCTACGGTTTCCACACTTGAAGAAAAAAACCTAGGCCGTATCACTCAAATTATTGGCCCAGTACTGGATGTTGTTTTCCCCCGGGGCAAGATGCCTAATATTTATAACGCTTTGGTAGTTAAAGGTCGAGATACTGCCGGTCAGCAAATTAATGTGACTTGTGAGGTACAACAATTATTAGGAAATAATCGAGTTAGAGCTGTAGCTATGAGTGCTACAGATGGTCTGACGAGAGGAATGGAAGTGATTAATACAGGAGCTGCTCTAAGTGTTCCAGTCGGCGGAGCTACTCTCGGACGAATTTTCAATGTTCTTGGAGAGCCTGTTGATAATTTAGGTCCTGTAGATACTCGTACAACATCGCCTATTCATAGATCTGCGCCTGCTTTTATACAGTTAGATACGAAATTATCAATCTTCGAAACAGGGATTAAAGTGGTGGATCTTTTAGCTCCGTATCGCCGTGGAGGAAAAATTGGACTATTTGGGGGAGCCGGCGTGGGTAAAACAGTACTTATCATGGAATTGATCAACAACATTGCCAAAGCTCATGGAGGCGTATCCGTATTTGGTGGAGTAGGTGAACGTACTCGTGAAGGAAATGATCTCTACATGGAAATGAAAGAATCTGGGGTAATTAATGAAAAAAATATTGCAGAATCAAAAGTAGCTCTAGTCTATGGTCAAATGAATGAACCACCAGGAGCTCGTATGAGAGTAGGTTTGACTGCACTAACCATGGCAGAATATTTCCGGGATATTAATGAACAAGATGTGCTTTTATTCATCGACAATATCTTTCGTTTCGTTCAAGCGGGATCAGAAGTATCTGCCTTATTAGGGAGAATGCCTTCTGCAGTGGGTTATCAACCTACCCTTAGTACCGAAATGGGTTCTTTACAAGAAAGAATTACTTCCACCAAAGAAGGGTCTATAACTTCGATCCAAGCAGTTTATGTACCTGCAGATGATTTGACCGACCCTGCTCCTGCCACGACATTTGCACATTTAGATGCTACTACCGTACTATCAAGAGGATTAGCTGCCAAAGGTATTTATCCAGCAGTCGATCCTTTAGATTCAACGTCAACTATGTTACAACCTCGGATCGTTGGCGAGGAACATTATGAAACTGCTCAAAGAGTTAAGGAAACTTTACAACGTTACAAAGAACTTCAGGACATTATAGCTATCCTGGGGTTGGACGAATTATCCGAAGAAGATCGTTTAACTGTAGCAAGAGCACGAAAAATTGAACGCTTCTTATCACAACCCTTCTTCGTGGCAGAAGTCTTTACTGGTTCTCCAGGGAAATATGTTGGTCTCACCGAAACAATTAGGGGGTTTCGATTGATCCTTTCTGGGGAATTAGACAGTCTTCCCGAGCAGGCCTTTTATTTGGTAGGTAACATCGACGAAGCTACCGCGAAAGCTATGAACTTAGAAGGGGAGAGCAAATTGAAGAAATGACCTTAAATCTTTGTGTATTGACCCCTAATCGAATTATTTTGGATTCAGAAGTGAAAGAAATCATTTTATCTACTAATAGTGGACAAATTGGCGTATTACCAAACCACGCCCCTATTGCCACAGCGGTAGATATAGGTCTTTTGAGAATACGTCTCAACGACCAATGGTTAACGGTAGCCTTGATGGGTGGTTTCGCTAGAATAAGTAATAATGAGATCACCATTTTAGGAAATGATGCGGAGATGAGTACTGACATTGATCCGCAAGAGGCTCAACAAGCTCTTGAAATAGCTGAAGCTAACTTGAGTGGAGCTCAGGGAAAGAGACAAGCAATTGAGGCGAATCTAGCTCTCAGACGAGCTCGGACACGAGTAGAGGCTGTTAATGTTATTTCCTACTAGTAAAAAAAACACACATAAAAATAAGAAAAAGAAGTTCTTTAGAGGTTCTTTATTATATACCATATTTTGATTCTGCCAATTGAATACAATCAATTCTAGATGATACAACAAAAAAAAGAAGATGGCTAGAAAAACTTATTAGATACCAGAGTTGATGGTATCTAATAAGTTCTACCTACTATTGGATTTGAACCAATGACTTCCGCCGTATGAAAGCAATACTCTAACCACTGAGTTAAGTAGGTTATTCATCATCACAAAAAAAGGACCCATCGCCTCGGGGATTATAGGTGGAATATTTTTTCTACGCAATACCAATCCATTAACAGTAAGCGGATTAAAGAACTCTCATGTGGGATCCGATCTTGACAAGAAATTCTCTATATGTTAAGATGTCTATGACAAGGGCTATAGCTCAGTTAGGTAGAGCACCTCGTTTACACGTGCGCCAATGCTTTTCAAAGGGGCCCATTATGCAATGAACATAATTGATCTTATTGAGAAATCGATGTCTTACTCCATAGATTCGAAGGAACAAGAGAACAATAGCCTGACAAATATTTGATTTGGTCCGATTCGAGTGCGAATTCAGATGCCAAATGAAATAGAACCTGCCATTGATTTGCTAATTGATAAGGTAAATACCAGCCCATTCAATGCTAGGCATAATTGAGTATAAGGGACTCAAAAGAACCTCTTTTTATCCTATGAACTTTAAGGTGTATGAAGTCTCATATTTGACTCTTGTAGCGGAGCGCTAGAGATTCCATTTAACTTAGGTTAATCTAGGCCAGAGGCAGACCTAAGTCAAGGTAACCCCTCTTTGAAACACTTATTGCAATTCAAATCATGAATCACAGAACACATGGAGCCATCTTATTATCTTCCTGTAAAAAAGAAAAAATATGGTGGACTAACTGATCTTTATATCAATCAGTTGATGAAAGAGCCCAATGCAAGAAAATGCATGTTGGGTCTTTGAAACAGTTCGCATCATTTCGATAATAATTAGTTTGATCTGTTTTACCGAGAAGGTCTACGGTTCGAGTCCGTATAGCCCTAACACATTCCACTTTTTTTTCGTTTTGATTGAAAAAAAAAAAGTGGAAATGGATTAAGAATTCAATAAATGCATTTTATATTGGTATTTTTATAATATAAAATGAACTAGAAAAATATAGTTATACTAATATGATTTCTTACGCTATAATTAGTCTTATTTATTAGTATTCTAATTATACTATTTTTTTTTTAGTAGTAATTGAATTACTTTTTAAAAAGAGAAACCGAGATAAAGTAAGAGAGTTTTCTTTGGGTGGGAACATCCTATATCGATACCATATCTAAATGGAATCAAAAAAAAATGGTAAGTGGGGTTCCATTGTATGAATCTTTAAATAAGGCATGCACCATGGCAAACAAACTCTAAACTATGTAGTTTTATTTGATCAAATAAAATTCCCTTTTCCTTTAATAAGTTCTGGATGAATTTACAATTGAAATTCAAATCGAATAATTCAACCTATTCCACATTAATAGGAGTCCATTTATGTTTCTGCTTCACGAATATGATATTTTCTGGGCATTTCTAATAATATCGGGTGCTATTCCTATT